TTTTAAATTCATTTTGTGCATCTCTTAATTTCAGGAGTTATTGGTACTATAATTGAATTTAATTAAGGAGATCTCCTTCTTTCTTAAAGCTCGGTTAGGGTAAAATAATAATTAAAGTAAAGGGAGTAAGTACTTAATCTATACTTATTCGGCTTTGTACCTATATAAGCTATATAAGATAGTCAGCATAGTCAGCATCCCGAAAAAAGGGGGGGTCCCTCCTTTTTTTATTTATTATGATTTTTCATTCTTGGGGAGTAGATCGAAGTTAATTAGCAAGGGCAAGTATTAAGTTCAATATCTTTGTCTGTCCAAATTTCATTAATAAACAATCAAATTACGCGATCTAGTTTATTTGAACCTTTAGTTATTTCGTGTTTGACTCTAATGAATAATTAGAAATCGATGGAAGGAGCGGGAAAATTGAGATAAAGGGATTCATTCTATTCACTTTACTTTCATTCCTTTATTTCTTTTATGACAATCTTATAGACTTATAGAAAGATTATTGAATATCAAGTTAAACAAAATATGAAAATCTGTATATAAAATGAGGAAATGCATAGTCTATATGTATATATTGTTATTGTTCTATTTCATTGAGCGCCGTTTTTCGTTGTGAAACAAGAATTTTGTGATTTCTTAAATTGAAAATGAAAATTTCAATGTCTAACATAGAATATCTATAAGAGTAACAATATCTGATAGATAGGAACTATTCTTTTAGCTATTTGATAAAATAAGAATCGAAAGAATAAGTACTAAAATCTTCCCTACCATCAGTCTTTTTTATTTATTTCATAAAAATAAACAACAAATTTTATTTATTGATTTGTTGTTTGATACGTTTATTGGCTTTAAATTTGAATTATTGGTGATTCAATTCCAAAAGAAATAGAGAAATTTTTTATGATGATCAAATTTGATTTGTACTCTAAAACTTTATTCAAATAATAATAATAATATCAAAGTAGGAAAGTTAATTAGAAACTCATTAATTTTCATGATTCTTTATAAATGAAATCTTTTATATTTAAAGTTTAAAGGTGTGCGCGGTTGGTGAATCTATATTTTTGAGTTATTTGTAGATATTCAAAAAGAATTAAGTTCTTCATTTTTTTATTTCTATTTTAGAATCTAATAATTGATTTTGATAATTAAAAAAATCTTATACTATAACGATAAAATTGGGGTTATGTTCAATTCGTGCTAAAATTTCTTCAGAAATAGTTCTATCCATCTATCTAGAAGAAAGGTGATAGATTACTATGTACCGAATGAACCAATGATTATTCACGATTCCATAATTGAATCAATTCCATACCGGTTCCAAATTATAGAAATGTTATGGTAAAACTTCGTTTGAAACGATGTGGTAGAAAGCAACGTGCGGCTTGAAAGACATGATCCATTGTGGACTTACATCCACCATTTTATATAAGGATGAAGGTGCTCTTGGCTCGACATCATTTAGATTTCTTCTGTTTTACTAGAACCCTCGTTGGGTTGTAATGTAAATAGTCCATGATGGAGCTCGGGTCGAAAGTATTGATTCATTTCTCAGGGGCAAAGATCTAGGGTTAATGTCAATCAATAAATTGGAAGAACTTCGTAAGTATATCTTCGATAGAGAAATTGAAAGAGTTTCACGTTTCTAATCTAATAAAAAATTCTTGGAATTGAAAAAACTCTTTTCATAGAAAGTGTATTACATGAGAATCAACCTTTTCTATGATTCTTTACTATATACTATAAATCGCAAAAAAGGGTATGTTGCTGCCATTTTGAAAAGATTAAGAATCACCGAAGTTATGTCTAAACCCAATGATTTAAAACAAAGATTAAAGGATCCCAAAACAAGAAAATACCTTTTCTATTGTTTCTATAACTAGACCATAATAAAAATTAAAGTCGATTTGAAACAAACAAAAAGAAAGGGGGTTTAAAGACTGCTCAATAAATGAAATGCGTAAAAATTTTCCTTTGAGCCATTTGAGAGTTATCTAACTTGAGTTATGAGTACAAATGATTTTTTTTTCAGGAAGTAAAAATAAAAAAAGAGGGATTTAAACCATAATCTAATTCATCTAACCATTTTATAGACCCATTTGTGATTGTATGTAATTCTATACATAAATAGAACTTAGAATCATTTTTTCGCGAGCCGTACGAGGAGAAAACTTCCTATACGTTTCTAGGGGGGTTATTCATCTACATCTATCCCACTGAGCCGTCTATCGAATCGTTGCAATTGATGTTCGGTCCCGAAGAGAAGGAAGAGATCTTCGGAAAGTTGGTTTTTATGATCCGATAAAGAATCAAATAGATTTAAATGTTCCTGCTATTCTATATTTCCTTGAGAAAGGTGCTCAACCTACAGAAAGGGTTCAGAATATTTTAAAGAAAGCGGAGATTTTTTTTTAAGGAACTTCACTTTAATCAAACGAAATCAAATTAAAGAAAAAAAAAAAAATAATAATAGAGATTAAGGTTATATAAA